TTCGTATTACTTATCTATGCGGAACCATATGACATTCAATAGAAAATTCGAAAATTCCTCAAATTCTGTAGTTGTAGTATAGGGTTTTTCATTATTCGCTTTGGCCCAGAAACTAAGGATCGGGTAAAGTGTAAGTTCAACTTCTCCAATTCACTTACACTTAAACGCGAAGTCTAGAAACTTCTCTTCATGATTCTAGAAACAGGTTTTTTGAAAAGGTTTTTTTGTTTGAGTCCTTTCATTTCAGGAATAAAATCGGTTAGTACTACAAAGTATATAATATTCGTTGAAAGAAAGAGAACAAACAATAATTGAAACAATTTCTATTCGTGATGCAACCATTGTTGCATTAAAACCAAGGGTTCCTCGGGAACTAGCTATAAGGACGTAACTCCATAATAATAAATACGGAAAGCTAATAAGATGTAGAACCTAAAATAAATGGAGTTACCAATCTTATAATTGAGTTGAACCAAAATAACGGTTTTATTTCTTTTCTCTTTTCCTCAAGTGCCCTCGAGGGATCATGCAATACTTTTTTCTGACCCCTCGTGATATTATTATTATGTGCAATTCAATAGATTCAATAGAATAGAAGGAACTTACTACTGAATCTTCAAATAAAAGGTGTTTATAAGGTTGTTCGTTCAAAAATGGAAAAAGGGATCGATACTCTAAAATAAAAAATAAGAAATTCTCAAAATCTTCCAATTTTATTCCAGAGTGATTCGATTCAAGGAGAGTTTCATTCGTAAATGAAGTTCCCCGACAAAACAAAATTCGTATTAATATTACTTTACTCAAGAATTGTTCAATAAATCTGTTGATTCGGAATCTTGGGATCGGTAGATGATGATGAATCAGTTTTTTGTTACTCTATTTTTGTTTGTGCAGTCTATACTAAAAAAAAATAGACTCATAAATCAAAAACTTGCAATTTGGACTGACCCTTTCAATTGGTATTTTTTCTGAAAAAAATATCTTAAAAAAAAAAAAAAGAAAACTTAGGTAAGTACTTCATAAACATATGGATAAAAAAATGCATCTTATTTAGCTCCTTCATGCCTACTATAACTAGTTATTTCGGTTTTCTACTGGCGGCTTCAACTATAACTTCAGTTCTATTTATTGGTTTGAGCAAAATACGACTGATTTGAAATTGATTGAATGAACAATTCATAAAAAAAAAAAGGTTTCTGTAAGATTCCAGGTAATCTATAACCCTTTCCCGGATCAATTATCCATTCTTGCTTGATTATTGAGATTCATAGAAGATTCGGATTAATATTTAGGGATAGATATTACCTCCCCCTTTTCTTTCCCCCTTTCAAATAAATCGAAATGATTGAAGTTTTACTATTTGGAATCGTGTTGGGTCTAATTCCTATTACTTTGGCTGGATTATTCGTAACTGCTTATTTACAATACAGACGTGGCGATCAGCTGGACCTTTAATGTTAATTAAGTAACATCGTAACATCTCTTTTTTTTTGATTGACCTCCTGCAGATTAAAAGGGGGAGGTCAATTTTCGGTTCGGGTTGTTGTTCAAGTTAGTAAAGTTATTTCATTATAACTCGACCTAAGAAGGCCAAAATCACGCTCTGTAGGATTTGAACCTACGACATCGGGTTTTGGAGACCCACGTTCTACCGAACTGAACTAAGAGCGCTTTCTTACTATGACTATGTGTTAAAATACATGGATAAGATCATAAAGAAAAGGTTTTTTTATATCTTTTTGTACCTCCAATACGGCTTGTATGCATATAGTTTTCTAAAAAAATAAAAAAAAAAAAGAAGGTCCAATTTAAATTGAGATCAATCGATTCTTCGTTAATGCCCATAGGAAAAATAATAGGTAGGGATGACAGGATTTGAACCCGTGACATTTTGTACCCAAAACAAACGCGCTACCAAGCTGCGCTACATCCCTTTCAATAGGTCTACAGTGTCATTGTAGAAAATCCTTCTCTTGTTTTCCACATCGTTATTTCCTTCATTTAGATACATAATATCTCAATATTGTCATTTCTCATTTTTTTGTCTCATGTAGCAAGCATATACGTATAACATATATATAAAACATAATAATTAGAATGTTAATATTCTAACATATAACTAAAACTTTGAATCTCAAAAATGAAAAATAAAATTGAATGAATATAGAAAGTAAATAGAATTCAATTTATTAAATAGAATAAATCCAAAATCCATAGAATATAGAATTCCTATTCTAAAATTTTATTTTAGAATAATGTAGAATATATATTCTCTTATAAGATAAGAAGAAAAACGAATTATATAATATAAAGAAATTCGAATACAAATAATATATATTTCATTTAACATTGAATCATTCCATTATGTTATGAATATAATGAATATAACGAAAGAATAAAAATGAAAGAATTCATTATATATGATATAAACCCCAACGTATGAATTAAAACCCACCGTATGAATAAATGAATATTTATTGGTAATGCTCAAAAAGAAACGAAGTAGATATCTTTTTCTCTTGTAAGAAACAAATATCATTTACCCAGTCGTTGTATATATCCATTTTACTTAAGGATTTAGCGTACAAATACAACAAATCCTTAATTACATATGCATGCAATCATATATGTATTACAATTAAGAAGGAGGATTTACAATGCGAAATTTCAAAACATATCTCTCTGTGGCACCTGTGTTAAGTACTCTATGGTTCGGGTCTTTAGCAGGTCTATTAATAGAGATCAATCGTTTATTCCCGGATGCGTTAACATTCCCTTTTTTTTCGTTCTAGTTATTGACATAGGAAGGGATACAAAATATTAAAGATACAATAAATTATCTGGGACTAACCCCCCCCCTTTTTTTGTTTTGTTCTTTTTTCAGTTTTTTAGGATCTGATGGTATAAAATAAAGTAAAAAAGAAGAAACGAGAAAGAATTCAACCGCAGTAAAACCCCGGTTCATGCTTCAACTTATAGTTCTAATTCTATAAGGAGAGTTGAAAACGGGAATCTAGTGCAACAAAATCATAAAAGAATACAAGATACTTAAATGAATGAAATAAAATGAAATACTGGAATTAGACAAAATGGGTAGTTGGAAACAATTGTATTACTTATTCTTTTTTTTTACTTCATTGATTGCAACGAAATCTTTCAGAAAACTAGATTTCGAGTTAGCAACTTCTTTTTTCTTTGTTCCGGATCAAAAATTCATAATCAATAAACTAAATAGAAAAGTTGAGTGAATCGAAAATCCAAAGGAGATTTATGGCCAAGGGTAAAGATGTCAGAGTCAAAGTGATTTTGGAATGTAAAAGTTGTGTCCGAAACGGTATTAATAAAGAATCGCCAGGTATTTCCAGATATATTACTCAAAAAAATCGACACAATACGCCTAATCGATTGGAATTGAAAAAATTCTGTCCCTATTGTTACAAACATACGATTCATGGGGAGATAAAGAAATAGATCAAACGGAACATGTGTGTGCCACCCTCCCAAGGAACAAATTACCTATATGGATATATAGCTAAATCTAACCATAAACCAAAAAAATCCTATTTCTCAATTCTAATTCATTTGGGATTCGACCGAAACGAAATAGGATTTTTTGAGAGATAAGGAATAAACATGGATAAATCCAAACGACTTTTTCTTAAATCCAAGCGATCTTTTCGTCGGCGTTTGCCCCCAATTGGATTGGGCGACCGAATTGATTATAGAAACATGAGTATAATTAGTCGATTTATTAGTGAACAAGGAAAAATTTTATCTAGACGGGTGAATAGATTGACTTTGAAACAACAACGATTAATTACTATTGCTATAAAACAAGCTCGTATTTTATCTTCGTTACCTTTTCTTAACAATGAGAAACAAATTGAGAGAACAGAGTCGACCCCTAGAACTACTGGTCTTCGAACCAGAAAGAAATAAATAGGCCTATTCCTCAACGGAATCCAAATTCCAATCTGAACCGAACCCCGCCCCACTTCGGGTTGATGTCTTGTTCGAAAAATTCGAGAATACAAATTGGGTTGTTACATCGTAAGAAAAAAAAGAAATCTTTTTTTATTGAAACGTGTTCGTTCATTTTTTTATTTAGAATAGTAAGTTCTACTCTATCCTCCCGGAGTTTATTCTCCGGGGACCCCCTTATTGAATCATTCTGGTGGATTTCTTCCAATATCCTTATTTAATGATCTCATTGGAAATCTTGGAAAGACAATTACTATTTGATATAGCTATTTGTGCAAGTATTTTACGATTAAGAAGCAACTGCCTCTTGTACATATTATTTATTAATCTACTATAAGTATAAGATACCTTGTTATCCCGAATTACTGCATTTATTCGAGCGATCCACAAACGACGAAAATGTATCTTTTGCCTGCGCCTATCGCGATGCGCAGAAACCAAAGCTCTCATTTTCTGTTGAATAGTAGTTCGAGTAAGTCTTGAATGAGCACCTCGAAAGGTTGATGCAAATAAACGAATTTTTTTTCTACGTCTCCGAGTTATATACCCTCGTTTAATTCTGGTCATTGAATCAAATTGAGCTTTGATTTTGATGAATAACTAATTGATTTTTTTCTTTCAGTCATTCCTTTTCGCTTTCCTAGTCTGTTAATAACAAAACGGATTAGTCCGATGTATAAAATAAAAATTCCAATGGCTTTTGCGACTATGACCTTCCCAACCACGACTTTTCCGTGCATTTCATTTAGAAATGTCAATTTGAATTTTAAGTAATGTAATTTAAGTAAAATATTAAGTATTAAAGGTAAATGGATAAAGAAACAGTGGGTTACATCGTTTCTATGGTTACTTCTTAAACGGTGAGGTCCTCTCTATACGCCGGAGCCACTTCCCTCATTCAATCAATGTTATTAGTAACTTGTACAGTTCACATTCTTTGACTCTACCCATAAATTATTCAGTAATGGATCTTTTCACAACAAGATCTACCTATACAGTAACGGCATTTAATTATGAAGGTTGGCTAGGTAGCTGACCCTGTTAGTCCGCTCTTGCAAGAGTAGAAGTATAATCTTTCTGCTTCTTAAATACTTCCCCCCGCTTAATGAATAATCAATCATTTGCCACCAATGGGGAATTGCTTCTCATCTCAAATTGAGTTGATTGGATTTGCACCAACAGAAACCATAAATTGAATATACAATCACAATAGAGGTCTTTTTTTTTGTATTTAATAGTGAATGGAGTTCTTCGATCCTATTCATTGGTACTGGCCGTTGATAAGGGAAAAGGGGTCTACTTTATTTATTCCAGCTCATGATCTGAACGAGTCGCACATACACCCTAGTACATGTTCCTCGACGTTGAGGGCATCCCCGAAGAGCGGGGGAGTTTGTGACATTTTTGATTTGCTGTCTTGTGTTTCTAATAAGTTGTTTAAGAGTTGGCATACTGAATCGTATACAGAATGGACTGGTTTAGATCAATCCTAACCAGATAATTATGAATTTCCTATTTTACTTCTTTACTCTACGTGAAATCCCTGGTATTTTCGACCGCTACAAGATCCACAATTCCATGAGCTTGGGCTTCTGTTGCTGACATAAAAACATCCCTTTCCATGTCTTCAGATACAACCCATAAGGGGTTACCCGTTCTTTGTACATAAACCCTTGTGAGGGTTTCGCGGAGTTTCAGCAGTTCTTCCGCTTCCAGGACAAATTCTCCCGTTTGTGCCTCATAAAAAGAACTAGCAGGTTGGTGGATCATTACCCTGATGATATAACATAAAAAATGCTTCCTCTATTTCTATTTCGTCCGATCGGACGAACGAAAAAGAATAACAAGAAAGAAAAATAAAACAACCGTACAGGCATTCTGTGTGCATTGCATACGGCTTTCGCAATGGAATTCACCCCTCCCTTTTTCTTTTCCATTGGGGAAAGAAAAAAAGGATCTATCAGATCTAGACCCTTAAGTGATCGTGATCCATTTACCACCCTTCCTTTCGCGGGAGTTCCAAAATACTATGATGGTTCCGTTGCTTTCTATAGTTATCTCGTCTGTGATTCAGCAATCCTAAAGTTTCTTTTTGACCCGATCAAACAAAACAAAGAAAAGAAAGCTCTTGTTTTTTTTTTTCATTTTAGTACTCTTTCATAACATAAATATTAGAAAGATACTTTTGGTGTGAAAACAAAAAAGTTTGTGACACTGAACTGGACCCCCAATAGATAAGATAAAATTGGAAATACCCTTTTTTGTCTTTGTCTCATACTACTCTCTCGATATATAATTTCATGTGATGAAAAAACAATAACGGTTTGCTTATATCGAATCCGAAGTGCTGTGCTATTATCACTTATGATTTTATTCATATTTCATGCGTTGAAAGCATAGTCTTCTTTTTCTATCAAATAAAAAACTCATTAGCGCCGAGCGTGAGGGAATGCTAGACGTTTGGTAATTTCTCCTCCGACCAGGATAAAAGACCCCATTGAAGCAGCTAATCCCATGCATATTGTATGTACATCCGGTAGCACAAATTGCATAGTATCATAAATAGCTATTCCGGGTATTACCCACCCACCGGGAGAGTTTATAAACAAATAAAGATCCCTGTTCTCATCCTCTAGACTAAGATATACCATAAGACCGATAAGTTGGTTGGAGATCTCACTATCCACTGCTTGACCTAAAAAAAGTAATCTTTCTCGATGAAGTCGGTTGATTAGGACAAAAAAATTTTATCCCCTAGGAACCATACACGCACCTTTGGATGCATACAGTTCACAAAAAACTGCGGAAAAAAAAAAACGAATCAATCTGTCGATTCTAGCCCTCTTCGCTTTCTTTTTTCATAGCAGGACTTTTCCACGTCCTAACGAGGGGGTTTTTTCTTCAATTTTATTTTTGGGAAGGGTAAGTTTTTGTTCGTTTTTCCCTAAAAATAAAAAAGAATCCACTCAACTCATTGAACTAACCTTTTATTGATATATTATTGTTTCACCGAACTCCAATCCAATTTACGATGTTATTTTCTTGTTCCTGAACGGGCCTCTTTCATTTTTTTTTTAGATTTATGCTCTACTCCGGGTAAAAATCTGCCCGATTTCGATTTGCACATATAGGACAAAGGGTCCCAATACCACTTCTTTTTTTTTTCAATTTGTTTCGTGCCTGTCTTCCGCCAAATATTTGATGTAGTTACACTAATATTTCATTGATTGTCAGTTTGAGATTGCTCATATATTATATTACAATTACCCGTTGGGTATTTTTTTTTTTTATTTTTAAACGGAGCCTAGATAGTTCATTTTATTGGCCCAAACAACAAACAAGCCAACCATAAATTATTCGAATTGATAATTTTCATATTAATCTAAATACCTCAAAACAAAAATAGATCTAATTGCACTTCACGCTCCAAAGATTGATTGATGGTTCAATCAATCTTTTTGAGGCGAAATAGAAGATATCTCGGTCGGGGGAGAGAACGGAGAAATTCCATATGACCCAATATGTCTGACAAGTCGCACTATAAGTCAATCCAAGTTGCATCTTCCTCTCCAGGATTCCGAAAGGGTACTTTTGGAACACCAATAGGCATTAAATGAAAGAAAAAGAGATTGAGTAGTACTATGCTTCACTTTGATGTGGAAACGTAACAATGGATTTTTTGTTTTCCTAGTATTTTCATAGTTTTGCTGTCTCTCGTATCTTATCCCTAGATTGACAAGTTTATAGAGGAAGACGGAATGAATAAGGGAAAATTCTTACGAATGGATCGGGCTGCTCGAATCATGACCAAGTATCTATACATTCGCTCATGGAAAATGGGACCCATGGAATCCCCCCATTGCGGATTGTTACTTATCGGGTATAGAATAGATTTGCTTCTCTTTGTTCCTACGAACAGAATTGTTCCGTTATGACTAACGAAATAAAATAAATAATAGAATAAATAGTAACCCTTGCTCTGAGATAATCCTCTGAAAAGGGGAGGTCCATAGCATAGTCTTTTCCAATGCGATAAAGTTACATAGTGTCTATTTTTTTTTGATAAAGGGGTATTTCCATGGGTTTGCCTTGGTATCGTGTTCATACCGTCGTATTGAATGATCCTGGTCGGTTGCTTTCTGTCCATATAATGCATACAGCTCTAGTTTCTGGTTGGGCGGGTTCAATGGCGCTATACGAATTAGCAGTTTTTGATCCCTCTGACCCCGTTCTTGATCCAATGTGGAGACAAGGTATGTTCGTTATACCCTTCATGACTCGTTTAGGAATAACCAATTCGTGGGGCGGTTGGAGTATTACAGGGGGGACTATAACGAATCCGGGTATTTGGAGTTACGAAGGTGTGGCTGGCGCACATATTGTGTTTTCTGGCTTGTGCTTCTTGGCAGCTATTTGGCATTGGGTGTATTGGGATCTAGAAATATTCTGTGATGAACGTACAGGAAAACCTTCTTTGGATTTGCCTAAGATTTTTGGAATTCATTTATTTCTCTCAGGAGTAGCTTGCTTTGGGTTTGGCGCATTTCATGTAACAGGCTTGTATGGTCCTGGAATATGGGTGTCTGATCCTTATGGACTAACTGGAAAGGTACAGCCTGTAAATCCTGCGTGGGGCGTAGAGGGGTTTGACCCCCTTGTTCCGGGAGGAATAGCCTCTCATCATATTGCAGCGGGGACCTTGGGCATATTAGCGGGTCTATTCCATCTTAGTGTCCGTCCACCCCAACGTCTATACAAGGGATTACGTATGGGTAATATTGAAACCGTACTTTCCAGTAGTATCGCTGCTGTCTTTTTTGCAGCTTTTGTTGTTGCTGGAACCATGTGGTATGGTTCAGCAACTACCCCCATCGAATTATTCGGTCCCACTCGTTATCAATGGGATCAGGGATACTTCCAGCAAGAAATATATCGAAGAGTTAGCGCCGGGTTAGCTGAAAATCTTAGTTTCTCAGAAGCTTGGTCTAAAATTCCCGAAAAATTAGCTTTTTATGATTACATCGGCAATAATCCAGCGAAAGGGGGATTATTCCGAGCGGGTGCAATGGACAACGGGGATGGAATTGCTGTTGGGTGGTTAGGACATCCTATCTTTAGAGATAAAGAAGGGCGTGAGCTTTTTGTGCGTCGTATGCCTACGTTTTTTGAAACATTTCCAGTAGTTTTGGTAGACGGAGACGGAATTGTGAGAGCCGATGTTCCTTTTAGAAGGGCGGAATCGAAGTATAGTGTCGAACAGGTAGGGGTAACTGTTGAATTCTATGGCGGCGAGCTCAATGGAGTCAGTTATAACGACCCTGCTACTGTGAAAAAATATGCTAGACGTGCTCAATTGGGTGAAATTTTTGAATTAGATCGTGCTACTTTAAAATCCGATGGTGTTTTTCGTAGCAGTCCAAGGGGTTGGTTTACCTTTGGACATGCTTCGTTTGCTTTGCTCTTCTTTTTCGGACACATTTGGCATGGTGCTAGAACCTTGTTCAGAGATGTTTTTGCGGGTATTGACCCGGATTTGGATGCTCAAGTAGAATTTGGGACCTTCCAAAAGATTGGAGATCCAACTACAAGGAGACAAACGGTCTGATACAACATCGGCCTGGTTCTGGTATTTTTCGCTTCGATTTTTGATTTTACTTGGATTTTAATATAGTGATATAGGGTACCGACGAAATCTTGATTTGAATCACCGCCTTTTTTTTTTTATTTTGACTCTTGTCCTTTCTTTATCTGGGAGATAATCCCAAATGAACAGGTGTGGAAGCTATAATTGTAAACCACGATCGAATTTATGGAAGCATTGGTTTATACATTCCTCTTAGTCTCTACTCTAGGAATCATTTTTTTCGCTATCTTTTTTCGAGAACCGCCAAAGGTTCCGACTAAAAAGGTGAAATGATTTTTCATCATCTCAATTGAAGTAATGAGCCCCCCATATTGGGAGGCTCATTACTTCAACTAGTCCCCGTGTTCCTCGAATGGATCTCTTAGTTGTTGAGAGGGTTGCCCAAAAGCGGTATATAAGGCATACCCGGTAAAACTTACAAGTAACCCAGATATAAAGATGGCGACTAAGGTTGCTGTTTCCATTATTATAGAATTTCCAATTTCAAGACCACAATGGATCTATGATAAGATCGTTTATTTACTACGGAATGGTATACAAAGTCAACAGATCTCAACCAATGCAATAGGATTTATGGCTACACAAATCGTTGAAGGTAGTTCTAGATCTGGTCCAAGACGAACTTTAGTAGGGGATTTATTGAAACCATTGAATTCGGAATATGGTAAAGTAGCTCCTGGGTGGGGAACAACCCCTTTGATGGGTGTCGCAATGGCTTTATTTGCGGTATTTCTATCCATTATTTTGGAGATTTTTAATTCTTCCGTTTTACTGGATGGAATTTCAATGAATTAGGTCTATAAGAGCCATGAAGTTCTGGCTTTTCAATCCAAAATGAATCACTTAGGACTCAGATTTCGAGTCCATTCTGGTAGTTCGACCGTGGAATTCCTTTGTTTCGGTATTTCCGGAATATGAGTGTGTGACTTGTTAGAATTGATCCTACTGATAGTACAGAGAATGGGTCTGTCATCTTGATAGAATAGAGATGGTTCTACCTCGTCGGATATTCATCCTATAGTATCTGGAGCACGGACTATATGGAATAGATCAAGAAATATTTGAACTATGATTCCTACTTACTATTCGGACCTCGCAACCGGACTCACAAAAAAAATTCAAAGATTTTGATTTGAATAGAATTTTTTAGAATTCTAAAGCGAAGGATTGTATTTTTCTTCCTTCCAAATTGGGTTTATTTATTTTATGCTTTTTTTTGACCAATGGGCAAAGGTTTCTCTGGATTTTTATTAGGGATTTCATCTATTCATTGAATAAGTGATGATCAAATGGTTCTTACTCAGAGAACCTTTTGACTTAGCTTGGTTGAGGGCTTTATTCAATCATCGTGGTTTTAGTATGAATCTCAGGTTTTAATCGATTCATAGGGTCTGAACAAGAGAAGTCCTATGAATACAATAAAAAAAATAGGGGCAGAGAAGATTCAAGAGGCCCGTAACGATCAACATAAAGACGAATGAGCCGACTTGAATTTTTGGCATTATCATCACAAAAACACAAAGAGTTTTAGGGTTTTTAGTCCTTCATATCTTCAGAGAAGATTAAATCCAGGAACTAAGAAAGGGGAGGTTTCAAACTTTCTATTCCATATCTGTTGTAACCAGTATTGGGGTGTTTCTGCTTGAGCTGTACGAGATGAAATTCTCATATACAGTTCTCAGAGGGGGAGTTCCCTTGGTTTACCTATCTCAATAAAGTATATGATTGGTTCGAAGAGCGCCTCGAGATTCAGGCAATTGCGGATGATATAACTAGTAAATATGTTCCTCCACATGTAAATATATTTTATTGTTTAGGAGGTATTACACTTACTTGTTTTTTAGTACAAGTAGCTACGGGGTTTGCCATGACTTTTTACTATCGTCCAACCGTTACCGAGGCCTTTGCCTCGGTTCAATACATAATGACTGAAGCCAACTTTGGTTGGTTAATCCGCTCAGTTCATCGATGGTCGGCAAGTATGATGGTCCTAATGATGATCCTACACGTATTTCGTGTGTATCTCACTGGTGGGTTTAAAAAACCTCGCGAATTAACTTGGGTTACGGGTGTGGTTCTGGCTGTATTGACCGCATCTTTTGGTGTAACTGGTTATTCTTTACCTCGGGACCAAATTGGTTATTGGGCAGTCAAAATTGTGACGGGCGTACCCGAAGCTATTCCTGTAATAGGATCGCCCTTGGTCGAGTTATTACGCGGAAGTGCTAGTGTGGGTCAATCCACTTTGACTCGTTTTTATAGTTTACACACTTTTGTATTACCTCTTCTTACCGCCGTATTTATGTTAATGCACTTCCCAATGATACGTAAGCAAGGTATCTCTGGTCCTTTATAGAAATAGTGAAGACAAATCATAGATATTTCTAATAAATCATATAGAAATATATCATTTTGGGGGGAGGAACAATAGTATTTCATTGCTACAAATATGGATTATTGAAAAGAATAAGACATGTATTTGGATATTTCCCTTTAACTTCGCAATATTGTATTATTTATTTGCTACGTATTTGATACGACGAATAGTTGAAGGGAATTCTCCGAAGAGAAGATGGATTATGGGAGTGTGTGACTTGAACTATTGATTAGGCCATGCAGATATATGATTTTATCCGCCACATTGGAATTTACAACCAAAGGTGTCTCTTTTCCAACCACCGTGTAAGCCCCATACAGAGGATTGGCTGGTTCACTTAAGGAGAATTTTTTCTATGATCATACCCGAATCATGTCGTGCATGAACAGGCTCCGTAAGATCCAGTAGAATGAGTGATGTTGCACGATCCAGATTATGTTCGATCTATTCCACTTACTTAGTAGTATGAAAATGCACTCATTTCCCTTGCATCGATTC